AGGAACCGAGAAGGGGGTATCAGCAACAACTGGTTTTATTACGGGACAGCTCATGATGTTCATATCGATCTATTATGCGCCTCTGCATCTAGCATTGGGTAGACCTCATACAATAACTGTCCTAGTTCTACCGTATCTTTTGTTTCATTTCTTCTGGAACAATCACAAAAACCTTTTTGATTATGGATCTACTACCAGAAATTCAATGCGTAATCTCAGCATTCAATGTGTATTCCTGAATAATCTAATTTTTCAATTATTCAACCATTTCATTTTACCAAGCTCAACGTTAACCAGATTAGTCAACATTTATACGTTTCGATGCAACAATAAGATGTTATTTGTAACAAGTAGTTTTGTTGGTTGGTTAATTGGTCACATTTTATTCATGAAATGGGTTGGATTGGTCTTAGTCTGGATACGGCAAAATCATTCTATTCGATCTAATAAGTACCTTGTGTCAGAATTGAGAAATTATATGGCTCGAATCTTTAGTATTCTCTTATTTATCACTTGTGTCTACTATTTAGGCAGAATGCCGTCGCCTATTGTCACTAAGAAACTGAAAGAAACCTCAGAAACAGAAGAAAAGGGAGAAAGTGAGGAAGAAATCGATGTAGAAACAACTTCCGAAACGAAGGCGACTAAACAGGAACAAGGGGGATCCACCGAAGAAGACCCTTCCCTTTGTTCGGAAGAAAAAGAGGATCTGGACAAAATAGATGAAACGGAAGAGATCCGGGTGAATGGAAAGGAAAAAACAAAAGATGAATTCCACTTTAAAGAGACATCCTATAAGGATAGCCCTGTTGACGAAGATTCTTATCTTGATGGGTATCAAGAGAATTGGGAATTGGGAAGACTTAAAGAAGAAAAAAAAGAAAAGACCCATGCCCATTTCCGGTTTGAAAAACCTCTTATGACTTTTTTTTTCGATTATAAACGATGGAATCGTCCATTTAGATATATAAAAAATGATCTATTTGAAAATGCTGTACGAAATGAAATGTCACAATATTTTTTTTATACATGTCCAAGTGATGGAAAAGAAAAAATATCTTTTACGTATCCGTCACTAAGAATTTATTATAAAATAATTATAAAATAAAAAGATTAATAAAAATATTAATACATAAGATAAATACAAGAATAGATAAGACGAAATTCGTCCACCTCCCATATATTTGATCCCTTCTCCCATAAAGAAACTTGCAACCCCAACCCCATTTATAATTCCATCAATTATACGTCTATCAAAAAACTGAATTAGTTCGGCTAATCCTCTTATACTCATGATTAAGACTCTAGTATAAAAAATGTCTATGTAACCACGATTATATGACCAATTGTATACCACTTTTTTTATTTGGTCCAAGATAATCCTTTTAGGACCCCTTTTTACAAATGAATTGATTAAGTCCAAATTCTTGAAAGATGAATAAACAGACCCATATAAAATGGATGCTACAAATAGTCCAAAAAGAGCTATACTTACTGAAAAAATTGCATTTGTAAAAAATTCATACCAATTCACAGAATAGTTTGAATTTTTATTCAAAAGGTTTCTCGATGGAGTTAACCATTTCGATAATATATCAAAATCTACTACTCCTTGATCAAAATCAATTCCTATTGATCCCATGAACAAAGTAAATAGTGTCAATATAAGAAGAGGAAATAGCATAGTATTGTCCGATTCGTGAGGATACATGTAAGTGTATTTATTTATAAAAGAAGTACTCAAGTATCGCATTCGATTTTTTATATTATCATTAATTTGATATGTATCCTTTGAAAAAAAGAAGACCGTATTATTAATTGTTGATAAAAGTAAATTTCTATTGACTACTTTCGGTACTGCTTTTCCCCATAGAGATATGGAATAGAATGAACTATTTTTAGTACTACTATAATTTTGAAAATGAACACGCAAATGCCCATCAAAGGTTAGTAAATACATTCGAAACATATAAAATGCGGTTAATCCCGCTGTAAAACAAGCTATTATTGCAAAAATTGGTGAATACAACCAACTATCATTAATAATTTCATCCTTGGACCAAAAACAAGCAAGAGGCGGAATACCACAAAGAGAAAGTGTACCTAATAAGAAAGTAGTTCTTGTAATTGGAACATATCTTGTTAAACCGCCCATAAGAACCATATTCTGACTTTTATCGGGTGAATATCCAACAATAGGTTCCATAGAATTAATAATGGATCCGGATCCCAAAAACAATAAAGCTTTAGAATAGGCATGAGTTATTAAATGGAATAAAGCAGCTCGATAAGAACCTATACCTAGAGCTAACATAATATAACCCAATTGAGACATTGTGGAATAGGCTAAACTTCTTTTAATATCTCTTTGAGCGAGAGCCAAAGTGGCTCCTAATAGTACTGTTATTATGCCTATTAAAGAAACGAAATTCATTATGTAAGGTATAACTCTGAAAAGAGGAAGAAGCCGAGCTACAAGAAAAATTCCCGCTGCTACCATGGTAGCAGCGTGTATAAGAGCCGAAATAGGGGTGGGCCCCTCCATAGCATCAGGTAACCATATGTGAAGAGGGAATTGTGCAGATTTAGCAATTGCGCCGACGAATAATAAAAAGGCGCAGAGAGTAACAAATGTAGAATTGACCCCATTACTATGGATCAAGTTATTAACTATTTTGAACAAATCCCGAAATTCTAAACTGCCAGTTATCCAATAAAAAGCTAAGATTCCTAATAATAAACCAAAGTCTCCTACACGATTAGTTATAAAGGCTTTTTGGCAAGCACTTGCTGCAACTGGTCGTGTAAACCAAAAACCTATTAATAAATATGAACACATTCCTACGAGTTCCCAAAAAATATAAATTTGTATCAAATTGGAACTAGTAACTAATCCCAACATGGAAGTATTAGAAAAACTCATATAAGCAAAAAATCTAAAATATCCTTGATCATGAGACATATAATTGTCACTATAAATAAGAACCATGATTCCAACAGTAGTAATTAGTATTAACATAATAGAAGTAAGTGGATCGATCAAGTGTCCAAACTCTAAGGAAAAATCATTATTGATAGTCCAAGACCATAAATATTGATAGATAAAACTTCCATTTATTTGCTGAATAGACAGACTGGCCGAAAAGGCCATAGTTATACTTAGCAGTAAAACACTAGTAAAACCCCACATACGACGAATATTTTTTGTTGCTGTAGGAATAAATAGAAGTCCAAATCCTATTGACATAGTAACTGGAAGTGGAAGAAAGGGTATTATCCATGCGTATTGATATGTTTGTTCCATAAAAAAATATTTGTTTTTTTATTGTTATAAATTTAATTGTTTCAAATCCACCAACCAAAAGGACAATAATAAAAGAAATCAACAAAAAAAAAATAAAAAAAAATTATTATCTATTTAATTTAGCCCTAGATATATATGTGATATGGCATAGGTATATATACATGGATACGTATATATAATTCATAATCTTTTTGGTATATTTTGTATATATGTATATATTTATTTTTACATATTTACATATATATTATATAATTATTATAGAATTATATTTATATTATTATGATATGTTTTACATGTTTTGAACAAAGTATTTATAATCCATGGGATAAGTATGGATAATGACGAAAAAACGATCCAAATATATGTCTTTCACATACAATAATAAAAATTAATATTTTGTTTTTGAATGGCGGTTCCAAAAAAACGTATTTCTCGATCAAAAAAACGTATTCGTAGAAATATTTGGAAGAAGAAGGGATATTTAACGGCAGTAAAAGCTCTTTCTTTAGCTAAATCGGTTTCCACTGGGCATTCAAAAAGTTTTTTTGTGCAACAAACAAGTAATAAAATTTTGGAATAATCTAAATCGACATACCATTAAGAACTTAAAAATTTTTAAGATATAATGATTCACATTAACTAATGTATTGAATGTGAATGTATTTAACTCCTTAATATCAATATTAGTTAGAACTAACTGCACTGCTGTGGCGTGTTATATAGTAAATAAGAATTCTTATGTTTACTGACCTCTTAGTATAGTACTAAGTATTCTAATTTTTCTCTATCAATTAAATTTTAAATTGTGAAAATTTAATTGATAGAGAAAAAGTTTTTTGTTATATGCCTAGCCCAAAACCTAATTAGAAGTATAATTACTAGATAGTATTTATAATAAATTACGAAGAGTATTATTAATGATACTAAGGTATCGAAATTATTAGAAAAATGCCTCGAATAAAATTACGATAAAGATTAATTTTTTTTTATAAAAAAGAAAAAATTAATCTTTTTAATTTTCAATACATTAATTAAAATTAAAAAATCATCTAAAAAAAGGATTATTTTTAGTTCTATAACTCGACCCTTGGCCTGGAACAAAACTATCTAGTTCTGACTGTTTTGGTATAACTCCATTTTTACATTCTAAACTAGATACATGAAAGTTGATTCTTAAAGCTAAACCCTACGGCAATACTTAGTAAACATTCAAATATTAATTTAAATAAGTCTTTTTCATCGGTTCTAACGTTTACTAACTATATTGAATCCTTGAATCTTGACCATTCAACATGAATTGACTATTATTTATTAATATTTCAAATAAGCCGCCATGGTGAAATTGGTAGACACGCTGTTCTTAGGAAGCAGTGCTAGAGCATCTCGGTTCGAGTCCGAGTGGCGGCATCCCCTAAAAGGGACACAGCGGATCCTATAATATATTTAATTCTCGATTTTAATTCTATAATGGAGAACCCCCGCCCTTTTTATGATATTTGCAACTTTAGAACATATATTAACTCATATCTCTTTTTCGATTATTTCAATTGTGATTACGATTCATTTTATGACCTTATTAGTCCACGAAATCGTAGGATTACGCAATTCATCGGAAAGAGGTATGATAGCTACCTTTTTATCTATAACAGGATTATTAGTTATTCGTTGGATTTATTCGGGTCATTCCCCATTAAGTAATTTATATGAGTCATTAATCTTCCTTTCATGGAGTTTCTCCATTATTCATATGATTCCTAAAATACGAAATAATAAAAATTATTTAAGCGTAATAACCGCGCCAAGTGCTATTTTTACCCAAGGTTTCGCCACGTCGGGTCTTTCAACCGAAATGCATCAATCCGCTATATTAGTACCCGCTCTACAATCTCAGTGGTTAATGATGCACGTAAGTATGATGCTATTAAGCTATGCAGCTCTTTTATGTGGATCATTATTATCAGTCGCTCTTTTAGTCGTTACATTTCGAAAAAACATTGATATGTTTTTTAAAAGCAAGAATTTAGTAATTAAATCATTTATCGTTGGCGAAGTCGAATATTTGAATGATAAAAGAAGTGTTTTTAAAAACACTTCTTTTATTTCATTTCGAAATTATTACAAATATCAATTGACTCAGCGTTTAGATTATTGGAGTTATCGTGTCATTAGTTTAGGCTTTACCTTTTTAACCATAGGCATTCTTTCTGGAGCAGTATGGGCTAATGAGGCTTGGGGATCTTATTGGAATTGGGACCCTAAGGAAACTTGGGCATTTATTACTTGGATCATATTCGCGATTTATTCACATACTAGAACAAATAAAAGTTTACAAGATACACATTCGGCACTTGCGGCTTCTATAGGATTTCTTATAATTTGGATATGTTATTTTGGGATCAATCTATTAGGAATAGGTTTACATAGTTATGGTTCATTCACATTAACATCTAATTGAATAAACGATACATAACATAAGAACATCATCTCATATGTATCTCGAGTTTTTGCGAATCATTTTATTTCGGGAGTCAAATGATTCGCAAAAACTCGAGATACATCTCATTACAACTCTAATTCATTTTATTTTACAGAATTATAAGACTTGCCGTCTCATTAATAAAAACTATATCTATAAAAAATAATTAGATAAGATAGCTTGTACCTTGTCAACTGATAGTAAGAGAACGAAATCGGGATAAATACCAATACCTATTATTGGTAAAAAGAGACAGATCGAAACAAAAAGTTCTCGTGGTCCAGAATCCACAAAATTAGAATTTGGAACATTGAATAACTTGTATCCGTAGAACATCTGACGTAACATAGATAATAAATAAATAGGAGTTAATATCATTCCAATTGCCATTCCAAAAGTAATTAGTACTTTTGGAATTAAAAGATATTTTGAGCTGGTAATTATTCCAAAAAATACTACTAATTCTGCAACAAAACCACTAATCCCTGGCAATGCAAGAGAGGCCATCGAAAAGCTACTGAACATTGTAAATATTTTCGGCATCGGGACAGCTATCCCCCCCATTTCGTCGAGAGAAACAAGAGGTATTCGATCACAACAGGTTCCTGCCAAGAAAAAAAGTGCAGCACCAATAAATCCATGAGAAAGTATTTGTAGAATGGCTCCATTTAGTCCCATGTTGGTTATAGAACCAATTCCTATAATTGTGAAACCCATGTGAGATACAGAGGAATAGGCTATTCTCTTTTTTAAATTGCGTTGACCAAAAGAGGTTAAAGCCGCATAGATTATTTGTATTGTTCCCACTATCACCAACCACGGAGAAAATATGGAATGAGCACGGGGTAATAATTCCATATTGATCCGAATCAATCCATATGCTCCCATTTTTAATAAAATTCCGGCAAGAAGCATACATGTACTGTAATGTGCTTCTCCATGGGTATCTGGTAACCATGTATGTAGGGGTATGATCGGCGATTTGACAGCATAAACAATAAGGAAGCCAAAATAGAATATTATTTCCAATGCCATAGGATATGATTGATTAGCAAGTCTTTCAAAATCTAATGTGGGTTCAGTGGAGCCATATAAACCCATACCTAGAACTCCTATTAATAGAAAAATAGAACCCCCCGCAGTGTACAAAATGAACTTTGTAGCCGAGTATAAGCGCTTCTTTCCTCCCCACATGGATAAAAGTAAGTAAACAGGAATTAATTCTAACTCCCACATGATAAAAAAAAGTAAAAGGTCTCGAGAAGAAAATGATCCTATTTGACCACTGTACATTGCTAACATAAAGAAATGGAATAATCGTGAATTTCGAGTAACTGGCCAAGCCGCTAAAGTAGCTAAAGTAGTAATAAATCCTGTCAGTAAAATGGGTCCCACGGAAAGCCCATCGATTCCCAGTCTCCAGTGAAAATCCAAAATATTTATCCATTTCCAATCTTCTTCCAATTGGATTAAGGGATCGTCCAATTGGAAATGATAACAGAATGCATAGGTCGTTAAAAGGAGTTCTAATAAGCATATACATATAGTATACCATCGAAACACCTTATTCCCCTTATGGGGAAGAAAAAAAATGGAAGAACCCGCGAATATAGGCAAAACAACAAGTATTGTTAACCAAAACCAAGGAAAATGACTCGTGATAAAGACAAGATACGCTTTGACCAGAAAAGCCCGTGCTCGGAATAATATATTTATTTTATCGAGTACGGGCTTTTGTCGGTAAATGAGGAATCCAATGATTCAAGTGGAGTTTTTGTAACGTATCAATTAATAAGATAGACCCATGCTGCGAGTTGTTTCATGCCATAAATAAACACGGACACTCAAAAAGTCTGTCGGGCAAGCGGATTCACATCTCTTACAACCTACACAATCCTCGGTTCTTGGTGCGGAAGCAATTTGTTTAGCTTTACATCCGTCCCAAGGTATCATTTCCAATACATCTGTGGGGCAGGCGCGCACACATTGAGTACACCCTATACATGTATCATAAATTTTTACTGAATGTGACATTAAATCTATAAATTCCCGTTTTGAACATAAAAAATTTTCGATCTGGTATGGTAAAAATAAATGGTAGTAAATTAATTATATGTTTATATTGTAGACACCAGATGAATCAATGATTTATTAATTTTTTTAAGAATCAATATATTTCTAAATTTGTTCATGAAAAAGTGCCAAGATACTTTGATTTCTCTTTCAACAACCACAGTCATACAATACAAGTCGCACATCTGAATTCAAATTGGTCAACAAATAATACAATATTTAATTAATATTAATGGAATTTTAATTCTATTTTAAATTCGAATAAATCTAACAAATTAATATAAATTATTATTTTATTATTATATAATTTATATAATGAAAATCAATGATTACATAATGAATGATTACGACTAATTTAATTATTCAACAAATTTGCTTGATTGATACGAGTTGATTTTTTGTTATGATGGATCGATGAAACAATAGCTAATCCAATAGCAGCTTCAGTCGCTGCAATAGCTATAACAAAAATTGAGAAAATGTCTCCTTTTAATTGGCGACTATCAAATAAATCAGAAAATGTTACGAGATTGATATTAACTGAATTTAGTATAAGCTCAAGACACATAAGTGCTCTAACCATGTTTCGACTTGTGATTAATCCATAGATACCGATAGAAAATAAATAGACACTCAAAAAAAGTACATGTTCGAACATCATTGACTAACTCCTCATCAATTTAGATTCATTTAAATATGAATAACAATTCAACTGATTTCATTGACTAGAATAGAACAAAATATTACAGAACAATAGAAGGTATTGGCAATAGATTTAACTAAAAACCTTAAACCTTTACACCTTTTTTATTTTATTTCAAATTTATAATTCTAAAAATTTTTTAAATCATAAGTATTTATGATTGACGAGCCATAGTAATTGCACCTATTAAAGAAACTAAAAGAATTATAGAAATGAGTTCAAATGGAAGATAAAAATCTGTTGATAAATGAATCCCAATTTGTTGAACATAACTTATTAGGTCCTGTTCTAGAATCTGGTTTGATCTTGTAGTCCAAAGAATTCCGTACCATGACGTATCCGGGATAGTAATAATTAGTGAAAAAAAAATACTTGTACAAACCAGTGAAGTAACCGCATCTCCAAGGGTCCAAAGGTGGGAAACATTGGAATATTCTGAGCCATTTATGAACATTACAGCAAATATGATTAAGACATTTATGGCTCCCACATAAATAAGAAGTTGTGCAGCAGCTATAAAATAAGAATTCGATAGAATATAGAATAAGGATATACAAACAAGAACCAATCCCAACGAAAAGGCAGAATAAATTGGATTGGTAAATAATACTACTCCCAGGCCCCCAAATATAAGAACTGATCCCAGAAATACTACAACAATATTATGTATTGATCCAGGTAAATCCATTATGTATGAAATAAGAAAATAAATAAATAAATCGTAAAGATTTCATGACCTTACTGAATAGTCCAGGAAGTAAAAATTAGCCCATTTTTTTAATTGTCTATGATACCGTTCCTAAATAAAATCTTAATGTAGTAATGCAGTATAGATTGTAATATAGATTAATGTAGATAAAGTTATTGGGCCAACTCAACTTTTTCATTTTAATTTATTCAGAAGATAAAGAAGAGTTGGAATCTTATATTTCCAAATCAAAACGAAAAATATTAAATAAACCCGCTATTCTCAACAATCAATAGTTATCGTTTTACTTTTCGTTACATTGACTAAAAAAAATAAATAAAGAAGCTTGGATCCTTTCTATCAAAATAGAAAAATAAAATCTTACTAATTGGTAATTGTTCTTGAATCAAGATATTTATCTTTGTCTATTTTTATTTGAGTCGAATTCATAACTGTTTGAATTGTGTAGTCTCCAATTACTGACATTGGTAACCGACCTAAAGCGATTTGATTATAATTCAATTCGTGACGATCATAAGTAGAAAGTTCATATTCTTCAGTCATTGATAAACAGTTAGTGGGACAATATTCGACACAGTTACCACAAAATATACAGACACCAAAATCTATACTATAGTTAATCAATATTTTATTTTTAATATCTCCTTCAAATCTCCAATCAACAACAGGTAGATCTATGGGACACACACGAACACATACTTCACAAGCAATACATTTATCAAATTCAAAGTGGATTCGACCACGGAAACGTTCTGATGTGATCGACTTTTCATAAGGATACTGAATAGTTACAGGTAAACGATTTGCATGGGATAAGGTAATTATGAAACTTTGACCAATATACCTTGCGGCTCGTATTGTTTGTTGACCATAATTCATGAACCCAGTCACCATAGGAAACATATTGTAGATATCCACGAATAAGTTGATGTTTCTTTCTCTTGTTTAAGAGAGGTTATGAGTCTAGAATACCATTATCGTATTGTGTTATTTATAGTGAAACAAGTTGGGAAGACGTTGTCAATAATAAATTACCTAGAGAAATAGGTAAAAGAAATTTCCATCCAAGATTTAATAGTTGGTCCATTCTCATCCTGGGTAAAGTCCATCTTGTTGTGATAGATATAAAAAGAAACAAATAAGCTTTAGCTAATGTAATAAAGATACCAATTGTCATTCCAAAGACTCTAGCAATTTGATTTATTCCGAAAAGTTCAGGAACAGATATGTATGGAATAGATAAATTCCACCCACCTAAATAAAGAACTGTTACAAATAATGAAGAAACTAAGAGATTTAGATAAGAAGCAATATAAAATAAACCATATTTGATACCAGAATATTCGGTTTGATAACCTGCTACTAATTCTTCTTCTGCTTCTGGTAAATCAAAAGGTAATCTCTCGCATTCTGCTAGAGAAGAAATTATAAAAACGATAAACCCTATAGGTTGACGCCACATATTCCACCCCCAAAAACCATATTTTGACTGCGCCTCAACTATATCAACTGTACTTGAACTGTTCGATAATCATAGTCGATAATAACATAACTGTTCTCACCGCTATTCCAAAACCGTACATGAGGCCTAAGCTTCATACGGCTCCTCTATGGCCGCGTACAAATAAATGTAAGGACTGGTTCGGTATTATTATAGGTATCTTTGTGGGGTGGGGTAGATAGAATAAAAATACCGTGTAGAGTCCCAAAAATTAGACCAATGGAATTCTGTCTGCTAGAATAACAAAAAAAGGGCGCTTCCGAATTGATCTCATCCCTTATAATTAAATCTTCGGTAATAACTTAATCTTTCAATAAAATACTCGTTATATCAAGAGATAAAAAGAATTAGACATTCTTTACTGAATCATAAAGAATATGAATTTCATATATACATATATATTGGTATAGATGTTAGGAAAAAATAAATAAAGATCTTTTTTATATTCTATTTCTTTTGTTCCTGTTCTTCTTTCTCATAAGAGGTATTCCTGAGAATAAAGGATTAATTCGTTCTTGATAGTTATTTCTTTAATCAGTGACTAGGAGCATACTCTAGATCGGAATCGTGGGGAAGTACTGCTTGATCATTTCTACCAACTTAAAGCCCCTATCATCTTATGATTCGTTTTATGTGGAAATACCTCTTTTTTGATACCTTACATTATCTCTATTACTAATCCTTTGTGTACCTTGGTGTTCCTAACCGTCCACTGATTTTTGATTGATCTCCTGTATGGTAATACATACAAGACAGTAATCCCATACAGTTGATCTTTTGTACCCGCTTCAAGATATGATGACTAATTAAAGAATCTCAATCTTGGGATAAAGAGTTTATACTCCTTAATGTTTACTTCTGCTTTATTCTTGTATATAGGGAATGAGATTTTCTCTTTTTACTACACATTGATAAGCTGTTTTATTTTACTCATATAACTATCTGGTTTAACTCATCGACCTGAATAACTCTGATGAATAAAAAAATAAAAATATCTATATCTATCCAATACATTAATTCCTCTTTCCTTTATTTCATTTTGAGGTCAAAGTTCATGTTCTAACGAATCACACGTAGAGATATTGATAACACACATAGAGTTAATGGTATTTCATAACTAATAGATTGAGCCGCAGCTCGCAAGCCACCTAAAAAAGAGTATTTATTATTCGATACATATCCTGATATAAGAAGCCCAATAGGAGCAATACTTGAAATCGAGATCCATAAAAAAACACCTATACTGAGATCAGCTAAAACAAGTCGATACCCAAAAGGAATTATTAAATAACTTAATACAATTGATATGACTGCTATAGACGGTCCGATACTAAACAAACGAATATCTCCTCTAGATGGTAGGAGGTCCTCTTTAAAAAGTAATTTAGTCCCGTCTGCTAGAGCTTGAAGAATTCCCAACGGGCCGGCATATTCGGGTCCAATACGTTGTTGTATCGCTGCGGATATTTCTCTTTCTAACCATACAATTACTAGCACTCCTATTATGATTCCCAATATAAGGGTCAAAGCAGGGATAAATAGCCATATGAGTCCATAGACTTCTTTTAAGGATTCTGATTTAGAAAAAGAATTGATAGTTTGTGTTTCTGTTGTCCCAATTATCATTTCAACGGTCAACTTCTCCCATAATGATATCTATACTACCTAGTATTGTCATGATATCAGCCAATTTCATTCTTTTAATTAGCTGAGGAAGAATTTGCAAATTGATAAAACCGGGCGGACGAATTTTCCATCTCCAGGGGAAAACACTATTATCTCCTATCAAATAAATTCCTAATTCTCCCTTTGGGGCTTCTACTCTTACATAAAGTTCTTGTTTCGACAATTCAAAATTAGGCGAAGGTTTTTTACTAATGAATCTATATTCAAAATCATTCCATTCGGAATTCCTTGCTCTATCTAAGCGCCGAATTTCTAAATTCTCATAGGGTCCTCCGGGAATTCCTTCTAAAGCCTGTTGAATAATTTTTATGGATTCCCTCATTTCGCCAATTCGTACTAAATAACGAGCTAATGAATCCCCTTCTTTTTGCCATTGGACTTCCCAATCGAATTCATTGTAACATTCATAATGATCAACTTTACGAAGATCCCATTGGATCCCAGAAGCTCGTAACATGGGTCCTGATAAGCCCCAATTTATTGCTTCTTCTACACCAATAATACCCACTCCTTCAACTCGTTCCAAAAAAATGGGATTCCGCGTAATAAGTTTTTCATATTCAACAACACTCGTTAAAAAATAATCGCAGAAATCTAAACATTTATCTATCCAACCATGAGGTAGATCAGCAGCTATTCCTCCGATGCGGAAATAATTATGCATCATTCGCATACCTGTGGCAGCTTCGAATAGATCATATAGCAATTCTCTCTCTCTGAAAATATAGAAAAAGGGAGTCTGCGCACCGATATCCGCCATAAAAGGCCCAAGCCATAACAAATGCGAAGCTACACGACTCAGCTCTAGCATAATTACTCTGATATAGCTGGCCCTTTGGGGTACTTGAACATTTCCCAATTGTTCTGGTGCATTTACTGTTATTGCTTCGGTGAACATAGTAGCTAAATAATCCCAACGTGTTACATAAGGAAGATATTGTATAATTGTTCGGTTTTCCGCTATTTTTTCCATCCCTCTGTGTAAATAGCCCAATACGGGGTCACAGTCAATAACATCTTCACCGTCGAGAGTTATAATAAGTCTAAGAACACCATGCATCGATGGGTGATGAGGGCCCATATTGACTATCATGAGATCTTTTCTTGTAGCCGGTACAGTCATATCTTTTCTTTCCTAATTCATTATTCCATGAATTTCTCAAAACGAGATTTATAAAAATAAAAACCTAAAAAAAAATTTCAAATGAATCCTCAAATTAACGAGTTTTTAGCTCCCGAATATCTAACTGACTAATTAATTTTTTATAACTTACTCTATTTTTCTTTGACAAATAAGCCAACAGCCGTTGACGTTTTCCCAGAATTTTTCGTAGACCTCTTTGAGATAAAAAATCTTTTTTGTGTAATTCCAAATGCGAGGTGAGTCTCCGTATTTTATTGGTGAAACTGAATACTTGAAATTCAACAGACCCTTTGTTTTCTTCTTTTTTGTCTTGCAGAATAACTGAAATAAATGAATTTTTGACCATAAAAAAATTCTTCTATACTTTATTATTATTATTTTTTTTTTTTAGATTTTACCGATCAGGAAAAATAATAATTATTATTATATTATGTTATGATTATGTCAGTCATTTTAATCTGATATAAACAAAAGTTTAGATTTATTCATACTTTTTTATTCTATCGAAATCCCATTTTATGTTAAAAAAAAAAAAAAAATGGGATTTCGATAGAATAAAATATAATCAGTCACGCAAGAGAGTGATTTTTTTTTTTACTTAATAAAGATTCTACTAATTTATTATTCCAAAATCTAAAAATAAATCAATATCAGGTACTAAAATGTAACATAACATATGCATATGTACATCTTTCGCCATCTATCAAATATGTTATGTCAGGTGATATATAGGAAATATAATATTAGTTTATTAACTTATTCTGGATTGGGGATACATATATATCCTTGACATACTAAAACAACTGCTGTTATGGGTATCAAACCAGTAACGATTCATACAAGCTAAATCCTCTAATCGGTAATTAGGCCAAAGAAATAATTTTAATTTAATAAAGTTGTTTGCATCTCTATTAAGATGCTTGTCCTCATTAAAAAATTGTCCACAGTTTATTATTTTGTTTTCGTTGCAAAATTGTGGAGTTTTATCTATATCATTCCAATTCCAGAAATTGAAACAAATTAGAATTCTCAACTCTCTCCGACGTCGATGAGATAGAATATGTTCAGGAACAAGAAAATTAGAATTATTATTTTTTTCTTCATTCACAGGCATATCGCTATGTTGTGCAATGGATTTGTCTAAATTATTCTTATCAACATTTCGTTTTTTTATGAATTTTTTATTAGTTTTAACTTTATCTTTACCTTTATCAACTAATGAAATACTTATGGTTTGATAGATAATAAATTGCCCATCCCTTTTTATAGATAAACGAACTGGTTCGATAATTAATATTCCTCTTTTTATCAATTCTGTAAGAACAAGATCCTTTTGAATCAGCATTACATCCAGACACATTTCTCCTCTTTGAATAGAGGATATAGCAATTTGCTTTGCATTTGTCAATCTAAGTAAGAGACAATATACCTTAATATTATTGATCATTCTTTGACTCAAAGAATCATCCCATCTTAATTGAAAAAGGAAATATTTTTTTAGTAATAAATCTAGTTCTGCTTCCTTGATCTTCTTAGATTCTTTTTTATTTCTACGTTTTTTAATGTCTGATCCCGCGTAATTATCTTCAACATCTTTTTTTTCGTTTTGTTTTCCTAGATCATATCCAAGATATTTTGGATATTGTTGTTTGTTTTTTTCTTGGTTAGAATTTTCTAAATCAATATAGTCTTTTTGATTAGATAATATGGGAAGGTTTTTTTTTTTTTTTATGTTGATGTTTTCATATTGACTAATCTTTTCATTTTTATGAAAATCTAAAAGAAGAAATTGGATTGGTATAATCCATGGTTTAATTTTATATGTTTCAAAAAGTAGCACAAATTCTGGTAAGAACCAAGATTTTAGTTTTGCTATGGTAGGATTATGATATAACCTTTTTTGATTCATTCCCATCCAATCAAAAAAGTTTTTTTTTTTCTTGTATAAGTTGATTTCTTTATGAAACGAAATATCTTTCTTTTTCATTTTGTTTTTATACTTATTAGTTTGAGTCTTAGTATTTTTATTAATCTTGATACCAATATGTGCATTGGTCCAAGTCTCGATATCAATATTTTTTATAAGACAAAAATGGAGAATTTTACAATCAAAATATTTTCTATCCCGATTTATATTCGTATCAATAGGATATCTTTCCTCTAGATAATCACTAATAGTTGTACTTACCAATAGATAAAATGCGTCAGGTTTCGATGTATTGAAATTATATAGATATGGAATCTCCCGGTTCTCCTTTACTTGTACTGTTGATCCATAAAAATAGGAGTTTTTCTTATCCCCATAATTAATATATTCATAATTCATATATTTATGTGATAAAAGATCATATCTGTAGTGTTTTTTAACCAATTTTTTTTTTTTTTTTGTGAACGAAACCGTTACGAAATAATCTTCTTTTACATAATGACTTAATTGGTCTTTTTTGTTTTCATATGAATTAAATTTCATTGAGTCTTTATTTTTAATCATACGAAGTTGATTGACTCTATTTCGCCATTTTTTCGGGACTAATCGAGACCATTTGATCCGGGAAAAATTGTATTGATAAAAACCCTTTAACCAGTTTTTCCAGTTATTCATTCCAGACTTTTGAATTTTATTATGCCTTGATTTGTAATCAAATAGTCCTCGTGTTATACAATAATCCTTTATTTCATCCCTAAGATAATAATGGGTTTCATGATCTTGAAATATATATTTCAAGTTATACTTGTTAAGTAATTGGGTTTGTGATAATTTGTAAAATACATATGCTTGGGACAAGCAAGTATAACTATTTAAATTTTTATTACTAATATTAGTATTTGAAACCCACTTTTTTATAGTGGAAATAAAGTTCATTCTATTTGGATTTATTTCATCAATTTTTTCTTGATTTGTTTCATGGTTGTAAGTGTATTTATTGATAATTTTTTTTGTTGATTCAAAAAAAAGTTGTATATTGATTCTGGGAATGTTTATGGTACATAGCAAGATATCCATGTATATTTTTTCAATGAAAAATTTTATAAAAAAATGTGATTTACGTATTAATCGTATATTGTTTCTTTTTAATATCTGCCAACTAGATTTCTGTGATTCTGATCCTTTTCTTTTATCATCATAGGTTAAAACTGTTTTTTTATTGTCTTTTGTGATTTGTTCTATTTGATTCTTGGTTGTGATTATCCTATCATAAAGATCTTTCATTTTTTTTTCTATGAGTGAATAATTTGTCCAATTCATAGATCGAATTGGTATGGTCCATTCATGGTTAATTTTATTATTTATTTTTGAATCTTTTCCATTTTTATTTGGTTTATATACTTTCACCTTCTTCAATTCAAATGAAAAAATCGGATTTACTTTTTCAAGTTCTTTCATTATTCGCTTTATAACAAGAACCGTTTTGATGACCCATCCTTTTTTTTCTTTTGAAATTTGTAGAGACCATTTTCCTCTTTCCTTTAAGACCCTTAGAACGAGAAAAAATTGTTTTTTTAACTTTCTAATTTTTCTTTCGAGTTCTTTAAAAATGGGTTCAAAAAAAGAAAGTCGTTTTCGGGGAGAACCAAAGGGAAGTTCCGCTTCCATTCCCCATACTGTTAAAAAAGAAAAATTGTCTTTTTTTACTTGTTTTTTCATTGAATCCATATAATGAGATCGTACCTTAGATCTTTGTCTTCGCCAAGGTTTCAGACAAAAAGGAAATAAAATCTTTATCTGAATTCCGTCTGTTAACCAATCTTTTGGAAATTCTGTTTCTGATAATTGAACACCATTATAGGTGCACTTAATGTGCATTTCTCGATTCCATTCCTTCAAATCCTCGTACCATTCAGGAAATTGGAATAATAACATACGGCCCATATTTTTAGCTATTATCAATGAAGGTAATACAAT